AATGAATTGCCTGATAAAAGGATTATCTTGATAGGATAAATAATGTAATTATAATTACATTCATTATATTTAATAGAATTAAACTATTTCTAAAAGTATCAAAAACTTTTGTGCATCATACACCAAAATATAATTAATTAATTTAAATACATAAAAAAAAGATAAGCTAATTAAGCTACTGGGCTCATACCCCACTCATAAAGGTTTTAATCCTTTTCTTTTTAATCTTTAATAATTCATCAAAAATTATATTTTTTTTTATTTTAATAATAAGAACAATAATTACCATTTCAGCTAACTCATGACTAGGAGCTTGAATAGGTTTAGAAATTAATTTATTATCATTTATCCCCCTAATAAATGATAATAATTTAATATCTAATGAATCCTCATTAAAGTATTTCTTAACTCAAGCATTAGCTTCCTCTATTTTATTATTTTCTACTATTCTTTTTATATATAAAAATAATTCTATATTATATAATAATAACAATTCAATTAATATAATAATTTTATCATCTTTATTAATAAAAAGAGGAACAGCACCTTTTCATTTTTGATTTCCTAACGTTATAGAAGGAATAAACTGAATTAATACATTAATTTTAATAACATGACAAAAAATTGGTCCTTTAATATTAATTTCTTATTTAATTATTAAACCTATACTATTTGTATGTATTATTCTTTCAGTTATTGTGGGTTCATTAGGAGGATTAAATCAAACATCATTACGAAAATTAATAACATTTTCTTCTATTAATCATTTAGGTTGAATATTAATAAGTATATATTCTAATGAATCTTTATGAATTACTTATTTTATATTTTATAGATTTATATCATTCAATATAATTTTTTTATTTAATATATTTAAATTATACCATATTAATCAACTATTTGCATTATTTTTAATTAATAAAACATTTAAATTTTCATTATTTTTAAATCTTTTATCATTAGGTGGGTTACCTCCATTTATAGGATTTATTCCTAAATGATTAACTATTCAATATTTAACTTTTAATAATCAATTATTTATATTAACAGTAATAATTCTTATAACATTAATTACATTATTTTTTTATTTACGATTATGTTATACAGCATTTATATTAAATCATTATGAAAATAACTGAAACTTTAATGTTTATTGAAATAATTTTTCAATAAATATTTATTTAATATTTTCATTTATTTCAACTTTTGGTTTATTTATTATTAGACTTATTTATTATTTAATTTAAGATTTTAAGTTAAATAAACTAATAGCCTTCAAAGCTATAAATATAAGAATAATCTTTTAAGTCTTAATAATTTATATTATTCCTTTAGAATTGCATTCTAACATCATTTATTGACTATAAGACCTTATAATTTTTGATTAAAAAGAATAATTTCTTATAAATAGATTTACAATCTATCGCCTAATCTTCAGCCATTTAATCGCAACAATGATTATTTTCAACTAATCATAAAGATATTGGTACATTATATTTTGTATTTGGAACATGAGCAGGAATAGTAGGTACTTCCTTAAGAGTACTAATTCGAGCTGAATTAGGTCATCCAGGTGCTTTAATTGGTGATGATCAAATTTATAATGTTATTGTAACAGCTCATGCATTTGTTATAATTTTTTTTATAGTAATACCTATTATAATTGGAGGATTTGGAAATTGATTAGTTCCTTTAATACTAGGAGCTCCTGATATAGCATTTCCTCGAATAAATAATATAAGTTTTTGATTATTACCACCTTCTTTAACTTTATTATTAGTAAGAAGTATAGTAGAAAATGGAGCAGGAACTGGTTGAACAGTTTATCCTCCCTTATCAAGTAACATTGCTCATGGAGGAGCTTCAGTTGATTTAGCAATTTTTTCCTTACATTTATCTGGTATATCTTCAATTTTAGGTGCTGTAAATTTTATTACAACTGTAATTAATATACGTTCAACAGGTATTACATATGATCGAATACCTTTATTTGTTTGATCTGTTGCTATTACAGCTCTTTTACTTCTTTTATCACTTCCAGTATTAGCAGGAGCTATTACTATATTATTAACAGATCGAAATTTAAATACTTCATTCTTTGATCCAGCAGGAGGAGGAGATCCTATTTTATATCAACATTTATTTTGATTCTTTGGTCATCCAGAAGTTTATATTTTAATTCTTCCTGGATTTGGAATAATTTCACATATTATTAGCCAAGAATGTGGAAAAAAGGAAACTTTTGGATCATTAGGAATAATTTATGCTATATTAGCTATTGGTTTATTAGGATTTATTGTATGAGCACATCATATATTTACTGTAGGAATAGACGTTGATACTCGAGCTTACTTTACATCAGCTACAATAATTATTGCTATTCCAACTGGAATTAAAATTTTTAGTTGATTAGCTACATTACATGGAACACAACTAGTTTATTCTCCTGCAATTATTTGAGCATTAGGATTTGTTTTCTTATTTACAGTTGGAGGATTAACAGGAGTTATTTTAGCTAATTCATCTATTGATATTATTTTACATGATACATATTATGTAGTTGCCCATTTCCATTATGTTTTATCAATAGGAGCAGTATTCGCAATTATAGCAGGATTTGTTCATTGATATCCATTATTTACAGGATTAATATTAAATAATAAATGATTAAAAACTCAATTTTTAATTATATTTATTGGAGTAAATTTAACTTTTTTCCCTCAACATTTCTTAGGATTAGCAGGTATACCTCGACGATACTCTGATTACCCAGATGCTTATACAGCATGAAATATTGTATCAACAATTGGTTCAACAATTTCATTAATTGCTATTATTTTTTTTATAATTATTATTTGAAAAAGTATAATTAAACAACGACAAATTATTTATCCTATACAATTAAATTCTTCAATTGAATGATATCAAAATATTCCACCAGCAGAACATAGTTATTCAGAATTACCATTACTATCAAACTTCTAATATGGCAGATTAGTGCAATGGATTTAAGCTCCATATATAAAGTATTTTACTTTTATTAGAAAATTATAAATGTCAACATGAGCAAACTTAGGTTTACAAGATAGAGCTTCTCCACTTATAGAACAATTAACATTTTTTCATGATCATGCACTATTAATTTTAATTATAATTACTGTAATAGTAGGTTATATAATAATTATATTATTTTTTAATAATTACAGAAATCGATATTTACTTCATGGTCAAACTATTGAAGTTATTTGAACAATTCTTCCAGCTTTTATTTTATTATTTATTGCTTTTCCATCTTTACGATTATTATATTTATTAGATGAAATTAATGAACCTTCTATTACTTTAAAATCAATTGGACATCAATGATATTGAAGTTATGAATATTCAGATTTTTTAAATATTGAATTTGATTCATACATAATTCCAACTAATGAATTAAAACAAGATGGATTCCGATTATTAGATGTTGATAACCGAATTGTTTTACCTATAAATTCTCAAATTCGAATTTTAGTAACATCCGCTGATGTTATTCACTCATGAACAATTCCATCTTTAGGAGTAAAAATTGATGGAACACCAGGTCGATTAAATCAAACAAATTTTTTAATTAATCAACCTGGATTATTTTTTGGCCAATGCTCAGAAATTTGTGGTGCAAATCATAGTTTTATACCTATTGTAATTGAAAGTATTCCAATAAATTTCTTTATTAAATGAATTTCTAATATAAATTAATCATTAAATGACTGAAAGCAAGTACTGGTCTCTTAAACCATGTTATAGTAATCTAGCAATTACTTTTAATGAATTTTTTNAAAAAAAAAAAAAAAAAAAAAAAAAAAAAAAAAAAAAAAAAAAAAAAAAAAAAAAAAAAAAAAAAAAATTAGTTAAATGTATAACATTAGTATGTCAAACTAAAATTATTAAATTATTAATATTTTTTGATCCCACAAATAGCTCCTATTAGTTGATTAAGTTTATTTTTATTATTTTCAATAATTTTTATTTTATTTAATATAATAAATTATTTTATTTATTTACCTTCAATACCAAAATCTAAAACTTCAAGTAAAATTATTACAAAGTCTATAAATTGAAAATGATAACTAATTTATTTTCTGTTTTTGACCCTTCTTCTAGTATTTTTAATATCTCATTAAATTGATTAAGAACTTTTATTGGTTTATTAATAATCCCATCTATATATTGATTTATACCATCTCGATATCATATTATTTGAAATAACATTTTATTAACTCTTCATAAAGAATTTAAAACTTTATTAGGAAATCCTAACCAAAAAGGAACTACATTAATTTTTATTTCATTATTTTCAATAATTTTATTTAATAATTTTATAGGATTATTCCCTTATATTTTTACAAGAACAAGTCATTTAGTATTAACATTAGCTTTAGCTTTACCTTTATGATTAGCTTTTATAATTTATGGATGATTAAATCATACTCAGCACATATTTGCTCATTTAGTACCTCAAGGTACTCCTCCTGTTTTAATACCTTTTATAGTATGTATTGAAACAATTAGAAATGTAATTCGACCTGGAACTTTAGCAGTTCGATTAACAGCTAATATAATTGCTGGACATTTACTTTTAACTTTATTAGGAAACACAGGACCTTCATTATCATATGCTATTGTTGTTATTTTATTAATTACACAAATCTTATTATTAGTACTAGAATCAGCTGTTGCCATAATTCAATCTTATGTATTTGCTGTATTAAGAACATTATACTCTAGAGAAGTAATTTAAAAAATGTCAACACATTCAAATCACCCCTTTCATTTAGTAGATTATAGTCCATGACCACTAACAAGTGCAATTGGTGTTATAACAATAGTATCTGGTTTAGTTAAATGATTCCATCAATATGATAATTCATTATTATTATTAGGAACAACAATTACAATTTTAACTGTATATCAATGATGACGAGATGTTTCTCGAGAAGGAACTTTTCAAGGTCTTCATACATTAATAGTAACTACAGGATTACGATGAGGAATAATTTTATTTATTATTTCTGAAGTTTTATTTTTTTCATCTTTTTTCTGAGCTTTTTTCCACAGAAGTTTATCTCCAGCTATTGAATTAGGAGCCGTTTGACCTCCTATAGGAATTGAACCTTTTAATCCATTCCAAATTCCTTTATTAAATACAACTATTTTATTAGCATCAGGAATTACTGTAACTTGAGCTCATCACAGTTTAATGGAAGGAAATTTTTCTCAAACTACTCAAGGATTATTTTTTACAGTTTTATTAGGAATTTATTTTTCTATTTTACAAGCTTATGAATATATTGAAGCACCTTTTACAATTGCTGATGCAGTATACGGATCTACATTTTATATAGCAACAGGATTCCATGGAATTCATGTTTTAATTGGAACTACATTTTTATTAGTTTGTCTACTTCGACATTTAAATAATCATTTTTCAAAAAATCATCATTTTGGATTTGAAGCAGCCGCATGATATTGACATTTTGTAGATATTGTTTGATTATTCCTTTATGTATCAATTTATTGATGAGGAGGTTAATTTATTTATATAGTATAAAAGTATATATGACTTCCAATCATAAGGTTTATTAATAACAATAATATAAATAATTTTCTCTATTACTCTAATAGCTTCAATTATTATAGCTTTATCAATCGTAGTAATAATACTTGCTACTATTTTATCTAAAAAAAGATATGCAGACCGAGAAAAAAGATCACCATTTGAATGTGGATTTGATCCAATATCTTCTTCTCGAATACCTTTTTCTTTAAAATTTTTTTTAATTACAATTATTTTTTTAATTTTTGATGTAGAAATTGCTTTAATTTTACCAATAATTTTAATTATAAATTATTCAAATTTATTTATATGAACAATTACCTCTGTAATTTTTATTTTGATTTTATTATTAGGACTATATCATGAATGAAATCAAGGAATATTAAATTGATCAAACTAGGGTTATAGTTAATATAATATAACATTTGATTTGCATTCAAAAATAATTGATTTATTCAATTTACCTTGAATATGAAGCGATAAATTGCAATTAGTTTCGACCTAATCTTAGGTAATAACTACCCTTATTCTTATATATATATATATATATATTATTTAATTGAAACCAAAAAAGAGGTATATCACTGTTAATGATAAAAATGAATACAAAATTCCAATTAAAGAAATATGAAGATCAAATAAAAGCTGCTAACTTTTTATTTTAATGGTTAAATTCCATTTATATTTCTATTTATATAGTTTAAAATTAAAACCTTACATTTTCATTGTAAAAATAAAAATATATTTTTTATAAATAAATACTAAAATTAATTATTTAATTATAATATTTAAAGATTTAACTAATCTCCCTAACATCTTCAATGTTATACTCTAAATATAAGCTATTTAAATATAAAATTAAAAATAATGATAAAATTATAATTCACAATACAAAAATTAATAAATAAATTTTTAAATTATTATTTTGAATAATATAATTAAATTGAGAATAATTAACTAATTGCTTATATAAATTTTGACTACCCATAAATTCTGATCATCCCTGATCAAAATTTTTAACTACATTTATACCCAACTTTAAAGAATAATTAATAATGCCATAAGTTGAAATATATGGTATAAATCATATAGACCCAGCAAATACTCTTAAATAATAATTATTTAAAGATTTATTAATAAAAAATAATGAAATATTAGATATTAAATAACCAGTTAATCCTCCTACAATACATACAAATAAAGTCATAAATTTTAAATAATATGGTAAACAAATTGTATAAGGAGTTAAAAAAATTAATCAACTTAATATTCTCCCTCCAATAATTCTTATAATTATTAAACCAAATATTCCCTTTAATATAATTCAACCTTCATCATTTAACACATTTAATGCTCTACAATTTAAATCTCCTGTTATTGAATAATAAACTAATCGTAAAGAATAACAAACTGTTAAACCTGTAGAAAAAAAGAAAAGAAAATAAATAAATAAATTTAATATTCTCAAAGATACAACTTCTAAAATTAAATCCTTTGAATAAAATCCAGCTAAAAAAGGTATACCACATAACGCAAGATTAGCTACATTAAAACATGAAGAAGTCAAAGGTATATAAATTCTTAACCCTCCTATTAAACGCAAATCTTGAGAATTATTTATATTATGAATAATAGCCCCAGCACATATAAAAAGTAATGCTTTAAATAAAGCATGAGTTAATAAATGAAAAAAAGCTAATTTTTCATATCCTATTGATAAAATTATTATTATTAAACCTAATTGTCTTAAAGTTGATAAAGCAATAATTTTTTTTAAATCAAATTCAAAATTAGCTCCTAATCCAGATATAAATATAGTTAATCCAGCTAATAATAATAATAATTGAGATATAAAAGTATTAACTAATAATAAATTAAAACGAATTAATAAATAAATTCCTGCAGTTACTAAAGTTGAAGAATGAACTAAAGCAGAAACAGGAGTTGGAGCTGCTATAGCTGCTGGTAATCAAGAACTAAAAGGAATTTGAGCTCTTTTAGTTATAGCAGCTAATATTACTAAACTACCAACAATAATTATTTCTACATCATTTTTTATAAATTCCAAATAATAAATATAATTTCATCTTCCATAATTTAATATTCAAGCAATTGCCATTAATAAAGCAACATCACCAATACGATTTAATAAAGCTGTTAATATACCTGCATTAAAAGATTTAACATTTTGAAAATAAATAACTAAACAATAAGAAACTAGTCCTAATCCATCCCATCCTAATAAAATTCTTACTAAATTAGGACTAATAATTAATATTATTATAGAAAAAACAAATAATAATACTAATATAATAAATCGATTAATATTTACATCAGAACTTATATATTCTTTTCTATAATAAATTACTAAAGAAGAAATAAATAAAACAAAAGATATAAATATTAAGCTTATTCAATCAAATAAAAAAGTTATTACAATTCTTATAGAATTTATCGAAACAACTTCTCATTCTAAAAAAAATGTTAATTCATTTAAAATAAAATAAAATGAAAATAATAATAAAGTAATTCTAATAGAAATTAAAAAAACAAAATTAATAATACAAATTGATAAATATTTCACAATTTAAAATGAATAAATTCATATCATCGACACCACAAATCAATATTTTAATTAAACTATTTAAATTATAATCATAATAAACTTATTTCAGATTTTAAAACTAATAAATTTAAAGGAAATCAATGTAAAAATAATAATAAATATTCACGATTTAATCCTCCTCTAAATGAATAAACACCAGAATATAATTTACCATGTTGACTATAAGCATATAAATATAAAGTATAAGCAGCTCTAAAAAAAGATAAAAAAATTAATATAAATATTGTAATTCATGATCAACTTACAATTCTATTTAATAATGAAATTTCTCCTAACAAATTTAATGTAGGGGGAGCAGCTATATTAGCAGAACATAATAAAAATCATCATAACGTTATAGAAGGTATAAAATTTAATAAACCCTTATTAATTAATAAACTTCGTCTTCCTAATCGTTCATATCTAATATTAGCTAAACAAAACAAACCAGAAGAACATAATCCATGAGCAATTATTAATGTATAAGAACCAGAAATTCCTCAATATGTTATAGTTATTAATCCTCTTAATACAATTCCTATATGAGCTACTGATGAATAAGCAATTAAAGCCTTTAAATCTGTTTGACGCAAACAAATTAATCTAACTAAAACTCCTCCAACTAATCTAATTCTAATAAATCAATAATTATATTTCACCCCCAAAAATTGTAAAAAATAAAATACACGTAATAAACCATATCCTCCTAACTTTAATATAATACCAGCTAAAATTATAGACCCAGAAACTGGAGCTTCAACATGAGCCTTAGGTAATCATAAATGAACTAAAAATATAGGTATCTTTACTAAAAAAGGTAAAATTAAAAATAAATACATAATAAAATAATGAAAATCAAAATTATTTATTAAATAAAAACTTATTGTATTTAATCTATTATATAAATAAAATACAATAATTAATATAGGCAATGATACTAATAAAGTATAAAATAATAAATATATTCCTGCTTGTAAACGTTCAGGTTGATACCCTCAACCCAAAATTAAAAATAACGTAGGAATTAAACTACTTTCAAAAAACAAATAAAATATAAATAAATTTATTCTTATAAATGTTAAAACCAATAACAATAATAAAATTATAACATTTAATAAAAATAAATTTTTATAATTTCCATATTTATTAATAGAATCACTTGCTATAAATATTAAAGTACAAATCCAAAAACTTAATAAAACTATCCCATAAGATAATAAATCTATACCTAAAAAATAAGAAATTCCTACTCAATAATTTCCAAAAAAATTAGTTAAAATTAAAATAAATCTAATAATAAACAAAAAATTTTGAACCATTCAAAATATATTTTTTATAAAACAAAAAAAAATTAAAAATATTAATATAAATAAAATTTTTAACATTGTAAAACACTAAATGATTGAAAATAATCATTTCCATAAGTACGAATCATTGATACTAAAATAGATAAACCTAAAACACCTTCACATACACTAAAAGTTAAAAATACTATACTAAAATAATTTTCATAATTTATTATATTTAAATAAATAAATAATATATAAAATAAAGATAATACAATATATTCTAAACTTAATAATATTGATAATAAATGTTTTCGATTAGAAATAAATCTAAATACTCCTATAATTATCAAAAAAAAAGGTACCCCTCAATTTATAAATATTATCATTAGTTTTAATAGTTTAACAAAAACATTGGTCTTGTAAATCAAAAATAAGAATAAATTCTTTTTAAACTTCAAGAAAAAAGAAACCTCTTTATCATTAATCTCCAAAATTAATATTTTAAATTAAACTATTTCTTGATATTATACAAATTTCACTATATAGATTAACCTTAATTTTTAGATTTATTTTTTTACAAATAAATCACCCATTAAGTATAGGATTAATACTTTTAATTCAAACAGTAGTTGTATCTTGTATTACAGGTTTAATAACTAAAAGTTTTTGATTTTCCTATATTTTATTTTTAATTATAGTTGGAGGAATATTAGTCTTATTCATTTATATAACATCATTAGCTTCAAATGAAATATTTGCTCTATCAATAAAAATAACAATTATTTCAATTATTTCATTAATATTACTAATAATTATAATTTTTTTTATAGATAAAACATTATTGACCTTTAATTCAATTAATAATGAAATAAATATAATTTCAAATTTAAATTCCTATATTTCAGAAAATTCTCTTAATTTAATTAAATTATATAATTATCCCACAAATATAATCACAATTTTACTAATTAATTATTTATTAATTACAATAATTGCTTCTATTAAAATTACAAAATTATTTTATGGACCTATTCGATCAATAAACTAATGAACAAACCAATACGAACTTCTCACCCTATTTTTAAAATTATAAATAATGCATTAGTTGATTTACCTTCCCCATCAAATATTTCTATTTGATGAAATTTTGGATCATTATTAGGATTATGTTTAATTATTCAAATTTTAACTGGATTATTTTTAGCAATACATTATACTGCAGATATTAATATAGCATTCAATAGTGTTGACCATATTTGTCGAAATGTAAATTATGGTTGATTATTACGAACATTACATGCTAATGGTGCATCATTTTTCTTTATTTGCATTTATTTACATATTGGACGAGGTATATATTATGGATCATATTTATTTACTCCTACCTGACTAAGTGGAGTTATTATTTTATTTTTGGTAATAGCAACAGCATTCATAGGATATGTTCTTCCATGAGGACAAATATCTTTTTGAGGAGCAACAGTAATTACTAATTTATTATCAGCAATTCCATATTTAGGAACAGATTTAGTCCAATGAATTTGAGGAGGATTTTCAGTTGATAATCCAACATTATCACGATTTTTTACATTTCATTTTATTTTACCTTTTATTGTATTAGCTATAGTAATAATTCATTTATTATTTTTACATCAAACAGGATCAAATAATCCTATTGGATTAAATTCAAATTTAGATAAAATTCCATTTCATCCTTACTTTAGTTATAAGGATATTGTAGGATTTATTGTCTTATTAATGTTATTAACAATATTAACATTATGAAATCCATATTTATTAGGAGACCCTGATAATTTTATTCCTGCTAATCCTTTAGTAACCCCTGCTCATATTCAACCTGAATGATATTTTTTATTTGCATATGCCATTTTACGATCTATTCCTAATAAATTAGGAGGAGTAATTGCATTAGTAATATCAATTGCTATTTTAATAATTATACCATTTTATAATTTAATAAAATTCCGAGGAATTGAATTTTATCCTATTAATCAAATTTTATTTTGATATATAGTAACAATCGTAATTTTATTAACATGAATTGGTGCCCGCCCAGTAGAAAATCCATTTGTTATTATTGGTCAAATTTTAACAGTACTTTATTTTTTATATTATCTTGTAAATCCTTTAATTTCAAAATGATGAGATAATTTATTAAATTAATAAAACTCTTATAAAAAAAGTTAATGAGCTTGAATAAGCATATGTTTTGAAAACATAATATAGAAACTAAAATTTTCTATTAACTTTACTAATAATAATTATGTAAACTAAACAAATAAATAAATTTTTAATCCTACATAAAATAATAAATAATTTAAAGAAAAAGGTAAAAATCTCTTTCAAGCCAAATACATTAATTTATCATAACGAAACCGAGGTAAAGTTCCCCGCACTCAAATAAATATAAATGAAATAAATATTAATTTAAAATAAAAAAAAAAATTAAATACATCTCCCCCTAAAAAAATTAAAGAAAATAATATACTTATAAATAAAATTCTAGCATATTCAGATAAAAAAATTAATGCAAATCCTCCACTTCTATATTCAACATTAAACCCAGAAACTAATTCTGATTCCCCTTCTGCAAAATCAAAAGGAGTACGATTAGTTTCAGCCAAAGAAATTGTTAATCAAATAAATACTAAAGGGTATAATATAAAAAAAAATCATAAATATTTTTGATAATAATAAAAATTTAATATATTATAATTATTAATAAGAAAAATAAAAGATAATAAAATTAAAGCTAATCTTACTTCATAAGAAATTGTTTGAGCAACAGATCGTAAACTTCCTAATAAAGCATAATTAGAATTTGATGATCAACCAGCAATTATAACTGTATAAACCCCTAATCTAGTACAACATATAAAAAATAATAAACCTAAATTAAAAGAAAATAATTTAATAAAAAAAGGTATACATATTCATAATAATAATGATAAAAATAATGAAAAAACAGGAGAAAAATAATATGAAATATAATTAGATAATAAAGGGTAAGTTTGTTCCTTTGTAAATAATTTAATTGCATCACAAAAAGGTTGAGGAATTCCTATTAATCCAACTTTATTAGGACCCTTACGAATTTGAATATAACCTAAAACCTTTCGTTCTAACAATGTTAAAAAAGCAACACTTACTAATACACAAATAATTAATATCAAACTTATAATTAAAAACAAAATAATTTCTATATAAAACAAGTACTATTTGTAATATAAATTACATTTATAAATTCTAAATTTATTACATTTCTCTGCCAAAATAGCTTTTAATCAACATTATTTATATTCTTAACTTAAAAATATTATTATTTATATATTCAATCCTTTCGTACTAAAATATATTAATTTATTAAAGATAGAAACCAACCTGGCTTACGCCGGTTTGAACTCAGATCATGTAAGATTTTAAAAGTCGAACAGACTTTAAATTTAAACGGCTACACCTAAAACTATTTCTTAATCCAACATCGAGGTCGCAATCTTTTTTATCGATATGAACTCTCCAAAAAAATTACGCTGTTATCCCTAGAGTAACTTAAATTTTTAATCATTAAAAATGGATCATTTATTCATAAATTAATGATTTAAATTTTAAAAGTTATTTAAATTTTAATATCACCCCAATAAAATATATAATTAATATTATAATTAAATTTATCTATAAAATTAAAATATTAATAAATATAAAGATTCATAGGGTCTTCTCGTCTTTTAAATTTATTTTAGCTTTTTGACTAAAAAATAAAATTCTATTAAAAATTTAAATGAAACAGTTAATATTTCGTCCAACCATTCATTCCAGCCTTCAATTAAAAGACTAATGATTATGCTACCTTTGCACAGTTAATATACTGCGGCCATTTAAAAAAATTCAGTGGGCAGGTCAGACTTTAAATTAATTTCTAAAAGACATGTTTTTGTTAAACAGGCGAACATTATTTTTGCCGAATTCTTTACATAAACTTTTCAATTTAAAATATATTTATACAAAATTTATATACTAATTATATCATTATTACTTTATTTTTAATATTAAAATAAATATTTTAATAAAAAAATTAAAATATAATAAATAATTTAATAAAAAAATTAATTTATAACAAACTTAATAAAAATTGATACTTTTAAACATATTAAATTTTATATATTATTTATTATTTATAAAAATTTATTTTATAGCTTATCCCATAAAATATTAAATTCCAAAAATTACTTAATTAAAATAAATAAATAAGTAAATTTTGAATATTAAATTAAACTTATTTCTTAAAAAACTAGATACCTTTAAAAACGAATAACATTTCATTTCTAATAAATTATTAAATATAATTTTATCACATTAACATTTATAATTTATTAAATCTTTTAAAATCGAGAAAAATATATAAATATTTTTTATTTAATATACTCTGATACACAAGATACAATAAATTAAATTTTCTTTTAAAATAAAAATTTTTCATTATATTTCAATTTTATTTCACAATACTAATAAACTATTATTAAAATTATTTTTTCTTTAAATAATACTTAAACTTTTAAATTTTATTATTATTTTAAATATTTTAATATATAAAAAAAAATTATTAATAAATAATTATTAATCAATTTATATTGATTTGCACAAAAATCTTTTCAATGTAAATGAAATACTTTACTAAATAAGCTTTAAATTGATTCTAGATACACTTTCCAGTACATCTACTATGTTACGACTTATCTTATTTTAATAACAAGAGCGACGGGCGATATGTACATATTTTAGAGCTAAAATCAAATTATTAATCTTTATAATTTTACTATCAAATCCAATTTCATTAAATTTTTCATATTTAAATCCACATAAATAAATTTTATTGTAACTCATTTATACTTAAAAATAAACTACACCTTGATTTGATATTAATTTTTATATAAATTATAGAAAATTATTATTCTTATAAAATATTCTAATAACAACGATATATAAATTGAATTACAATTTTAAGTAAGGTACATCGCGGATTATCGATTATAAAACAAGTTCCTCTGAATAGACTAAAATACCGCCAAATTTTTTAAGTTTCAAGAATATATCTAATACTACTCAAATAAATTAATATTTATTTTAAATAATAGGGTATCTAATCCTAGTTTTTATTTAAAATTTTATAGCTTCAATTATTTTTATTATTAAAAATTATATTAATTTAAAATTTCACCTAATAAATTAATTATTATTTTCAAAAATAAATAATTTAACTTCTATTAATAAAATTTACTTATATTATTTGTATAACCGCAACTGCTGGCACAAATTTTGTCAATATTAATTAATATTTCTATTTTTAAATTTCTTTAATTAATAATATTAATTATTGCAAATAAATAAATAATATTTATTTTTTAAATAAATATAAAATCACACAAAAATTTACATATAATATAAATTAAAAATAAATTTTTAAGCTAAAATAAAACTTTTTTAAAAAAATAAACATTTAATAATAAATTATTATATTTATTAATTATAATACATAAAAATAACATAAATTAATTTTATATAATATAATATAATTTAATAATTTATAATTAAATTAAATAATTTTTATAAGTAATTACAAACATTTAAAAATAAATTTATTTACTTATATATACATATATACATATTATATATATATATATATATTATTATTATTATTATAAAAAATAAATAAATCCCCTAATTTATTTATAAATATTAAATTTTATATTTATATAATAATTAAATAAATATAAAAATTTTTATATTAATAATAATTTATCTATTAAATAACTAAAAATAGTTTCAAAATTAATTATATAAATATAAAATTTAATATTTATAAATAAATAAATATTTTTTTTTTTTTTTTTTTTTTTTTTTTTTTTTTTTTTTTAAAAAATTTTTTAATTTATTTATATATTTATATACATATAGATAATCTATATAAATATTTATAAAATAATTTAATATTAATTATAAATTATTTAATATTTCTCAAAAAAACCCTAATTTATATAAATAATAGATCAGTTTATAGATATCAAAAATATATATATATATAGATGTATAAGAATAGTAATATATATATATATATAAAATATTTATATATATATATATTATTATATTAATATATTTAAATCAATAAATAATAAATAAATATTAATTTTATAAATTTATTTAAAATTATAAATATTATAATGAAAATTTTAAATTAAATTTAAAAAATATATTATTCAATATATTATTTTTAAATTTAATTTAAAATTTTTATAAATATATTAATTATTTATAAATTAATATATTTCTACAAAAATTTAATAAAATAATTAAAATTTATTTTATTAATTTTTTTTATTTTATTATACTAATTTTAATTATTTAAGTTATTATTTATAATTTTTTTTAAAAAAATTTTTTTTTTCTTTAAAATTATAAAT